AAGGAACCATGGCATATAGGTTTGGAACAAATTCCATTTTGAAAGATTTGAAAAAGCACTATCTCGTTGAAGGGTTCTACCTACTTCCCCCTTCTCAACGTTTTTCTTTAGACAAAGACTCAGTTCTTTCCTCTTTCCGGACGGCACATATTTCTCAAAACGTGGAGTGTGAATCAAACCCACGTTTGAATTGAAACGGAGATAGTGATGCAAGTTTTTCCCTTCTGAATCAGATAGATTCATATCTGAAAGAAGCTGACAATAAGTTCTTTCAAAATTGACTATTTGTTCCTCTATTACAGGTGTTCCAGAAATGTCTGCAATCGAGTAAATAGGAACGGATGGATCGGATCGAATTGAAAAATGGAAAGATTTGTACAAGTTATACGTTTCGTTACCACTTTGTGGAACATTGTTAGGTATGAATATGCCAGATACCTGTGACTCAATTGGTGAAATAGTCTCTCTCTCTCCCAAAACATGTTTTTTTTTACCGAAACACAAAGAAACTATTTTGTTGCGAATACCCAAGATATTGGGGAATTGTGCATATGTAAAATCATAATTATGGATACGGGTCTTTTCCCCATAAAAATGGAATCCTTTGTTACAATAGAACCAGAAGCGATGGGGATGATTCAAGAATTGAAGTCTATTTGCTCTATAAAAAGAAGATATCAATGAACTTTTCTGAGGATTCAACCAATTGTTTCGATCGTGGGATATCATTGATAAATAGGAATCCGTGTTCTCAAAGGATTTCCTGCGATTTTTTCTAGTACGGAATGAATCAATCATGTACTTTTGTATCTTGTTGAACAAAAAAGGTAATATTGTTCCTGTATTGATTAAAAATTTCGATCTTTGGGAAGTATCATGATCATACAATAAGAAGGGTTTCAATTTATTCAAATAAACGATTTGAACACCTATTGATTCTAACAACTGATTGCCGGGTTGATCATTCAGACCTTTCAATTCATAGATGCGGATTTCGGCCCTATGAATGGAGATATTCCCGAGACTCACAACGAAAAAAGGAAGTGACTTAGATAAAAAGAGAAGCGACTTGGACAAAAGGAGAAGTGACTTGGACAAAAAGAAACGAAGTGACTTGGACAAATCTTGTTTGTCGATAACCTCGGACCAATCAATCGAATATTGATTAATACGTAATCGATCGAACATTACTTGAAAACGGTGTTTCTGCTCAGAAACGAAATGCTCCAAATGTTCCTGGAAATTCTTGCTTCCATTGGAGCATTTGTATCTATATACATTAGGATCCAGATTCGTGGATCTCTCGGTTCGAGAAATAAGAGGATCGAACCACTTCTTCTTAATCTTTTTCAAATTGGATAAATGTTGGTTGATCTTATCTATTATTATAGTTAGATGATTCAGAATATCATTTCCTATTGGGTGCTTTTGAATTCCATATGCGAAGTTGCAATCGGGTCGATTCATTAAAAAGAATCGATTCAATACATTTCTTATGTACCCATAGGTACTATATTGGATTTGAATCTGATTTCGGATCAATCTATATTGATGGATCGCCTCCATTATGTTGTTGTGAGCAAATACCGCTATTTTTGGTTTTGGATCTTCCAAATCATTCCCGCAGGAGATCCGGACCGATTTTTTTTTTATCTTTCGATAAAAAGATTCATTCTCTTCATAAAAAATAGAAGATAGAACCAATAAAGATTTCTTTTTCGATTCATCCCCGGAGTTGAATACCTCATTCAATAATTTTCCGTAGGAATCAATAGACAAGCCAAATTCCTTATTATGATAGGCTAAACCCGGCTCGGTTATTGATAGAGTGAATAGATCTGCCATTTCTTGAAATGTCTCTTCTAATTCAAACTCGTGGTGCAACCTGTATCCCCTTTTGTTCCGATCATGGAATAGATGAAATAAATCAAAAAATGCATTTTCGTTCAAGAATGAAATCTTATTGGAACTGTCCATATCCGGTTCATCCTTCGGAACCATATCCCATCCCGGATCTGCTGCAATCGAATGAACTGAGGAGGTATTTTGTAAATACGTAATTATCTTGAATATATCAACTATTTCTTTATTTTCCGATCGCCTCGAGGGGACAAAAGAAACACCTTGTTGTTTCTTCAACAATTTCTGATCTATAGTCGACCTCTCGGTAGGATTCAAACCCAGATGAAGTTCTGACCATCTATCAGAGAAAAAAGAACGAATTGATCTTGTAGGATTCCCAAGAAATTCTTCTATTTCTTCTGGAAACAGATGATTATTCATCTGCTTCTCACGTTCCGGGAATAGCCGAGCCATTGAGGAATATCCGGAAAGGTATTTTGAGAATCGATCTGATTTTATCTCTGTTCGTTCCGTTTGAAGAAAGGAAGTATCTAAAAGAATTGATCTTTCTTTTAGTTGCTGAATCTCCGTTTGATTGATCAATGTGTGATATTCCGAACCCTCATTACTAATGGAATTGAAAGGATCTATGGATTGA